GGAAAAATTTATAATCCCGACCTCTCCAGTAATATTTTTTTGAATCCATTCCATTTGAATTGGTATTTTCTCGATCATAATTGTTGTGAAAAGACATCTACAATAATGAGTCTTGGGCAGTTGATTTGTGAAAATGTATGTATAGCCAAAAACAGACCCCGCCTAAAATCGGGTCAAGTTATACTTGTTCAAGTTGACTCTATAGTAATACGATCCGCTAAGCCTTTTTTGGCCACCCCGGGAACAACTGTTCATGGCCATTATGGGGAAATCCTTTACGAAGGAGAAACTTTAGTTACATTTTTTTATGAAAAATCGAGATCTGGTGATATAACGCAGGGTCTTCCAAAAGTGGAACAGGTATTAGAAGTGCGTTCGATCGATTCAATATCGATGAATCTAGAAAAAAGGATTGAGGTTTGGAACGAATGTATAACAAGAATTCTTGGAATTCCCTGGGGATTTTTGATTGGTGCTGAACTAACTATAGTGCAAAGCCGTATCTCTTTGGTTAATAAGATACAAAAAGTTTATCGATCCCAGGGGGTGCAGATTCATAATAGGCATATAGAAATTATTGTACGTCAAATAACATCAAAGGTTTTGGTTTCAGAAGATGGAATGTCTAATGTTTTTTCACCCGGAGAACTAATTGGATTGTTACGAGCGGAACGAATGGGGCGCGCTTTAGAAGAAGCGATCTGTTACCGAGCCATCTTATTGGGAATAACAAGAGCATCGCTCAATACTCAAAGTTTCATATCTGAGGCAAGTTTTCAAGAAACTGCTCGGGTTTTAGCAAGGGCGGCTCTCCGGGGCCGTATTGATTGGTTGAAGGGTCTGAAAGAGAACGTTGTTTTGGGGGGGATGATACCTGTTGGTACCGGATTCAAAGGATTAGTATACCCTTCAAAACAACATAACAACATTCCTTTGGAAACAAAAAAAAAGAATCTATTCGGGGGGGAAATGCGAGATATTTTGTTCCACCACAGAAAATTATTGGATTCGTCCCTTATCAAAGAATTTCCATGATACACTAAAAGAATCATTTATAGGATTTAATGACTCCTAAGTTCATCCTTTTCACTATCTTTATTATTTGGTAATCAAAAAAATGAAAAGATAATAATGAATAAAAAGTTTTGGTTGTCTATCTACGGTAGAAGAGAAAGTTCCGTCGGAACAATTATTTATTTCAGTTTCAGGGTTCCCTCTTTTTTTTTTTTCAAAAAAAGAAAGAGGGTGTGGGGAGAAATGACAAGAAGATATTGGAACATCCGTTTGGAAGAGATGATGGAGGCAGGAGTTCATTTTGGCCATGGTACTAGGAAATGGAATCCAAAAATGGCACCTTATATTTCTGCAAAGCGTAAAGGTATTCATATTATAAATCTTACTAAAACTGCCCGTTTTTTATCAGAAGCTTGTGATTTGATTTTTGATGCGGCAAGTAGGGGAAAACAATTCTTAATTGTTGGTACCAAAAATAAAGCAGCTGATTCAGTAGCGTGGGCTGCAATAAGGGCCCGGTGTCATTATGTTAATAAAAAATGGCTTGGCGGTATGTTAACGAATTGGTCCACTACTGAAACCAGGCTTTATAAGTTCCGGGACTTAAGAATGGAACAAAAAATGGGGAAATTCAACCGTCTTCCGAAAAGAGATGAAGCTATGCTGAAAAGACAATTATCTCGCTTGCAAACATATCTGGGCGGAATTAAATATATGACAGGGTTACCCGATATTGTAATCATCGTCGATCAGCACGAAGAATATACGGCCTTGCGAGAGTGTATCACTTTGGGAATTCCAACAATTTGTTTAATCGATACAAATTGTGACCCCGATATCGCAGATATTTCGATTCCAGCAAATGATGACGCTATATCTTCAATCCGATTAATTCTTAACAAATTAGTATTCGCAATTTGTGAAGGGCGTTCTAGCTATATAAGAAATCCTTGATTAATAATAAGATAAATAACTTACTTCGGAAGTCCCATAGATTTCGGGAATAGCTTACTCTATTCTAAAAAAGAAATAAAAAGAACTGGGGATATTATGTAATTAGTTAGTTTAGTTAGTATTCAAAATATCCGATTCAAGTAGGCAGGTGGTTGAATCAAAAAATTTTTATTTAAAGTTTGATTTTTTTAGAGGGCAATATGAACGTTCTATCATGTTCCATCAACACACTAAAGGGGTTATACGATATATCCGGTGTGGAAGTAGGCCAACATTTCTATTGGCAAATAGGGAGTTTCCAGGTCCACGGTCAAGTACTTATTACTTCTTGGGTTGTAATTGCTATCTTATTAGGTTCAGCCGCTATAGCTGTTCGTAACCCGCAAACTATTCCGACTGGCGGGCAGAATTTCTTCGAATATGTTCTTGAATTTATTCGAGATGTAAGTAAAACTCAAATTGGCGAAGAGTACGGTCCTTGGGTTCCTTTTATTGGAACTATGTTTCTATTTATTTTTGTTTCTAATTGGTCAGGAGCTCTTTTACCTTGGAAAATAATACAATTACCTCATGGAGAGTTAGCCGCACCCACGAATGATATAAATACTACTGTAGCTTTGGCTTTACTTACGTCAGTGGCATATTTCTATGCGGGTCTTAGCAAAAAGGGATTAAGTTATTTCGGGAAATATATTCAGCCAACTCCAATCCTTTTACCAATCAACATCTTAGAAGATTTCACAAAGCCCTTATCACTTAGTTTTCGACTTTTCGGGAATATCTTAGCTGATGAATTAGTCGTTGTTGTTCTTGTTTCTTTAGTACCTTCAGTGGTTCCTATACCTGTCATGTTCCTTGGATTATTTACAAGTGGTATTCAAGCTCTTATTTTTGCAACTTTAGCTGCGGCGTATATAGGTGAATCCATGGAGGGCCATCATTGAAATAGTCTTTTTTTAGCCCATATGCGCGGCTCAAGATAGTATTTACTTCGGAAATATACAATTTGGGCGGCTATATACAATCTAGAGTAATAGAAAAAAGTTACGATATTAGAGACTTGTAAAAAGAAAGGAAAGAGATCTAAACTTTTTCCTAAACCCTTCCGTCCGTTTAATTTAACCCTCTCAATGAGTATTCGTTTTATGTTGGTAAGCCTGTGTCAAATTTCAAATAATAAAATAATTGAATAGTTTGAATTTTGCATAAGAATACTTGTAGTATATGTTTATGATATGTGGTGTGATTAAACAAAAGGGCGAAACAATTCTGGTTTCAGTTGCTTTTGTTCAAGAATTGACCAAAAGAAAATTATTATAAATAATAAATTGCATGAACTTAGATCAATAAAATAATTTGATTTCTATGCAATAATTTACTTAATCCATTTTTCCATTTCCCTTGTATCCGTGGGAATAAGGATAAAGAAAAGGAAAGGGAGAAAAGAATTTATGAAAATACGAAAAAAGGATTCATCAAAATTTTGGTTAAGTAGGTTTAGAACCAGGTATATGTAATGTAATTGATTGGGGTATATGTAATATAATTGAATGGCTATAAGCCAACTTTTGTAGTTATTTCGACACTTAATTAATTCAATTTAAGATGAATGACTGGTTTGTTTACGTTATAGAAGAAAAACACGTATATGTGATATTAGATATTGACTTGTTATATATGAACTAAAGATATAATTTGCTCTATTACTGTGAAATTGGAGAGGAGATAGGGATTTCAATAGTCAATAAAAGTCTTCTGTTTCATTATGACTGTGAATTAATAAACAGATGAAATCAAGAAATAATTCAACAGTTCGGAACCAAGAAATGGAAGAGCAGAAGTCGTATGGGTTCACAAGGGCTCTGCGAATAGAAACTAAAAAAGATAAATCTAAGTAGTTCTGATGATTCAATAATATAATTATATTCGAAGTTCTTAGTTACTTCGACTGGATGAATCCTAGCGACGGAATAATTAAGTCATAATTCATTGGTTGATTGTATCATTAACCATTTCTTTTTTTTGGTACGAGGAACTTATCATGAATCCACTGATTTCTGCCGCTTCTGTTATTGCTGCTGGATTGGCTGTAGGGCTTGCTTCTATTGGACCTGGGGTTGGTCAAGGAACTGCCGCGGGTCAAGCTGTAGAGGGTATCGCGAGACAGCCTGAAGCTGAGGGAAAAATACGAGGCACTCTATTGCTTAGTCTAGCGTTTATGGAAGCTTTAACAATTTATGGACTGGTTGTAGCATTAGCACTTTTATTTGCGAATCCTTTTGTTTAATTTTAGAAATATGAAAATTTTTTATTTTTTCATATTTTATTGGCTTGGACTTGTCGTTTGCTTTTTCGAATTATATCCAAATTAAACTCCTACAATTACGTATTTTTTGAGAAAATAACCTACGGGAAGGGCTGATTTGCGGGTGAGGAATTAGCATACCAACTCGCTTTCATCCTTCCCGTCCGTAGTCCAAGGAAAACAATTTTGGGGAAATGTTGTAACAAAAGGAGCAGTTCGTAGTTTATAATTCGAATATTCTTTAATTTAACTCGATTTTAAAATAGGAAATAAACAAATAGAATATAGAATAAAAGAAGAAAAGAGGTAATAAAAAAATAACTTTGTTCGGTTTTTTAGTCTATATAAGAGGAGATCATATGAAAAATGTAACCGATTCTTTCCTTTCTTTAGGCCACTGGCCATCTGCCGGGAGTTTCGGGGTTAATACCGATATTTTAGCAACAAATCCAATAAATCTAAGTGTAGTGATTGGTGTATTGATCTTTTTTGGAAAGGGAGTGTGTGCGAGTTGTTTATTTCAAGAATCGGTTGGATCCAACCAGCTGTACCTTTTTCTGTTCTAACTAACTAAGAATCTAACTAAGAAAAGGGTGCAAGATCCCGCGAATTACTTCTGAATAAAAATAAATTATATGTAAGAACCATAGCATTTCGTTATTCTTTGGTAAATCCCCTTTGATTCTCTATCAACCAATAGTGTGGGACCTTTAATTTAACATGGTTA